ATCGACGAAAAGGTTTTTTTAGTTTGCATGGTCCAATCATTGATCCCGAAATTTTCTACAATAAAATTAGGTAGGTCGCTAGTAGAGTTCCCTATCTATAATTTTGCTATTTAATGAAATAATTTTTCTGAAATATTGGAGAAATCGCTTGGCTGGGTAGAAAGATTAAGTACAATTTTGAATGTTTTGCTTATGTACAAAGTACCAAATATTCTAATTAGACCAAATATTCTAATTAGGTCGGGCGATCATTTTTCAGTCGTTCATTGAATGATAAATCACTACAAGTGAAGGAGATACACGATTTAAATAACGAAAGATCCAATATTTAAAAATTGTATCTAAAATGACTGGAAAAGTAGAAACAAGACCGGATATAATTTGATCATTATGAGCAAATCCAAAATCTTTGTAGACAGAGCCAATCATTAATTCCCAACCGTGGGGCGAATGGAATCCTATACATAAATCAGTTAATAAAAGAATAGAAAAAGCTTTTATTGTGTCGCTTAAGTTATATAGGAATTCTTGAACCCAAGAGTTAAGAATAACAAGTTCTTCATTACCTAAAATAGAATAACCACTTAGAATAACGAAACAGATTATATTTGTCGAGAAGTGTAAAATTGTATGGATACGATCCTCATTGTGCATCTTGATCAATTGGATCGTTTCTTTGTAGATTTCAACGCGAAGCTTTTGTAAATGCGTTTCCGGGTATTCCTTTATCATTTCCTCCAAACGAAGGAGTTCCTCTAAGTCTATGAATTTTTTTAGAATACTCTTTTCTTGAATATCATTCAAAAAAATTTCGGATTGTCTAATATTCCACCAATTAGTAATCCAAGATTCCAGACTTTTTTTAAATGAGAGAGAGATCCACCAAGGCAAAAATACTATAGATGCAAGATATAGAAGGGAAATGAATACTTTCTTTTTTGCCATTTTTTCGTCTGTGAATTTTTGAAGTTTTAATGAACTCACCCCATGCGTCGACTCTATATGATACTAATATTTCTATCAAGCATAAGTTATATTCCAAGTCATCTAGCCCATTAATCTATTTCAGAGTTTTTATTTGTGATGCAGTATAGTGGTTCGTCCTTGAATCTAGAAAGAATACAGAAATAGAATAAGAAAGAGCCCACTTCAAATTAATATTAGTCGGATTTCGAGACGAAAGAACTCCTGTTCTATTAAAAAAAATATCAAATATTTCGAAAAAAAAAATTATGGACACAAAAATTTTCGTTTTAGGGTTGTTTCGTATACGTTTACTTTGGCTCGAATAAGCGTTCGGAAGAAACTTCCGTTAACTTATGGTATAGAAAAAAAAAGAGGATTCTTGAGTTTTTTCCCTCTTGCAAAGTATTAATTCTTCAGTTTCTTTTTTCAAAATACTTCAATTGGTACGCGCAAGAAATAGGCCAATTCAGCAGCTTTTTGCTCAATTTCTCGTGGAGTCAAATTCTCATCAGTACGCGTCAAGGGAATGGCCCCCTGGCCTCTGATTTCCATATAAAGGACCCGACGAGCAAAAAGACCCTCTTTATTTTCTATTCTGATGGACTGAATGTCTTTCATAAGGAATCGGAGGAATATGCGACGGTTTTTTCCAGGGAATCCCCAACGAAAAATACACACTATGCCCTCTTTTATATCGAATCGATCATAACCACTACCTACATTCCACGAAATTGTGCACCACAAGTAGGAACTAATAAAAAGACCCGCGATCCCATAGAAAGACATCACGATCCCTTGTGGAAAAAAATGGATTTGCTGAGAAGGAAATAAAGATATAAAATTCCTACCAAAATAACTGGAGGTTCCAACCAATACAAACCCTAATGAACCTAAAAAAAGAATAAGGGCCCAGCCGAAATTACTTATTTTTCGAGATCCCGCTATAAGTTCTATCCATATACGTTCTGATCGCCAACTCATATTCTCACTAGACCTAGTTGCATTTTATTGGAATTGGAAAAATAACAAAAATAAATTGGATTTTACTTTTTTTGTTTCCGAAGTAACTTTCATCAACCAGCACTACTATGATGTGAACCTTTAAGAATAATTCATCGAATTGCTTAGATCCAAACTAAAATAATAACATCTCTTATAGACATCCACATATATATAGATATATTGACTTTACGTTTCCGAAATTCTCCCCGATGCCGATCCATTTGAAAAATGAATTTACCCATATATCATGTTTACACATACATAAGAGCTTATGCTCGAAAGAAGCAACATGTTATACCATATTCTACTAAATAGATATGGGTGTTATGATCCAAGTCAGTTTTGAAAAAAAAAAATGGATAAGATTTGTCGCTATAGTATCTAAAAAATCTTGTTTTTTTGAACATGAAGAGATAAAGAAACCATTGCAATTGCCGGAAATACTAAGCCTACTAAAGGCACAAAAATGGAGGGAAAGTTGTTGAGAGTTATCATTGAATGGGTACCTCGATTTAATATTTGTACCTGTTAT